ATAGGCTTCGCCGATTGAGAACACCGTTGCTATATAGAGTTGCCTAATATACACTCTATACTCTTAGAAGATAAGTGTTAGAAGTGAGGCTTCGCCGACTGAGAACAACCGAGGCTTCGCCGACTGAGAACAAGCAATAGAAAGAACATAGTTCTATGCTGTGTACACCTAATCATTGAAGGGTTGTTTACTTGAAGAAGAGAAGTTTGACTTACGAGTGAGCAGCTGACTTGCAACCTATTTGCTATTGAATTGATAGGACCTATCTTCTGTTATCGTATCTCAGAGAAAGAGGATATTACCATAGAAAAGAAGAGAGTTCTATGCTTGAAGCTAGCTCATTTCATTTACGCAATTACTTGGTTATGAAAGAACAGAGCAATCCATCCACACGAGTTGGCCATCGATCAACACATATCTGAAATCATCTCTTTCTTTTGGTGAATATCCGATGAATGAATGAAATAACCGGTGTCAAAGTAACAGCTACAGATGAATGCCCAGAATCAGCTAATAATAATCTCGTTGACATATTTGACAAAGAAATAACGAGCGAAGAGAGGTGTAGCTGTTAACTAGCGAAGGATCTGAAAGACCAAGCGTTAGAAGACGCGAAGGGTGTGAGGCTTCAAATACGTTTCTAAGCTGAGAATAAGCAATAGAAAGAAGGTTCGTGTTGACCGAGCGTCAGTAGCTCCGGAGTCACATTCTTGCGATAGAAGATAGAGTGTATATAGAGAATCTGTTATGCCAGAAAGCGAGTGAGTGAATGCGGAGACAAGCGTTAGCCTAAAAGCGTTAGCTTGGCTCCGAATGAACGACCATCGCGTATGAAGGTTCTAACAGACCGAGCTAACTAGCGAAGGTTCGTTAAGACCAAGCGTCCTACGCCTTGAAATTAGGCTTCAAAGCCGATTGAGAACAACATAGGTTACGTAGTATCTCGACTGGTTGGAAGAGGTTCGTGTTGACGCTCGACTGTAGTTGGAGAGGAGAGGCTTCTACTACTATAGAATGCAAGCTAGGAGTTTCATGCTAACAGTTCTAGAAAGTAGGCTTCGCCGATTGAGAACAGAAAGAAAAGACCTCTTGCATAAAGATAGAAGGTGGAAAAGGTGCATAAGAAAAGTGTAGTGTTCTAGAAAGAGGTGCTAGCAAGTGAGTCTACCGTATACGAACGATTGAAGGCTTGAGTCTATAGAGTAAGGATGATACAAACACCCAGAAGAAAGATTGACTGCTATTGATCCTGTAGTTTCGACCTCAACCTGAGAGCAGCAAGATCAAATGCACCTTCGAGTAAGTTATCAGTCAACCTCATTCTCTTTATATGAAGTAAAGAGCCCGTGTTGCTCGGCTAGTTAGTTGCCAAACAAGAGGGCAATAGCTTCTGCTTGAGAATTCTTTTATGTTGAATTATTTAGTATTCTTTTCTTTGTCTTCTATCGTTCGTATACCGTATATAGGTTACTACGTATCTCGACTGTAAGGAGAGGTATACTCACTTGCTTGCTTCTATCGTTCGTATACCGTAGAAAGATATACTCACTAGCTTTCTTTTCTTTTCTTATGCACCGTAGGTCTTATAGAAAGAGTAGATAAGCTATATAGAGTTGCTAGCTAGCTTCTATAACACTTTCAACCTTGCCGTAGGGCTGTAAAGAAAGAGTAGATAGTGTCTCCCGGCTTTAACCTTTTCTTTTGCACTTATCTTATGCACCTACGGTCTTATAGAGAGCTGTAGATAAGCAGTGTTAATATGCGCACCCGAATCACTCTTTCGGAGGCAAAAGCAGGAATTTCCTAGGCCTATAAAAACAGTGTTTTGTCTTCTCTTCTTACGAAATGCCTAGATTTCGACGCATCTTTGACTTTGATGAAAACAGTCTTAATAGTAATCAATCGTCTACTACTCAATCTTTTACACCGGTGTATCGTCCTCTCACTACCAACCAGCAGACATCATCTGTTGTTTTGGTTTTCTTCCCACTCGCGAACCGCTTCGGTCAAGAGATCCGCTGCCTTTCCCCCAGAAGCGGGACGGTCGTGTTGGTTCGCGATGGATTCCATGATAGCCTGGATCCTGTACAGCTTCTCGGGTGAAGCATGCTTCAGGCCTAGCTTATCATATGTAGAGATTAGAAAATTCCCCCGGGCTCTAATTTTACTGAAGAGGGATAAAAAATCTCCCAGCTGCCCAAACACTTCTTGGGGAGAGGGGGCGTTGACAGGGCCGGCCTGGGCACCGGGTTCTTCCCCAAGCAATTCCCCCTGACTTATTTCGGGGGATGGAATTACCAGCACAATTTCCGCCTCTTGGGCGGGTGCCGAAGCAGGTGTCCCCTGATCAGCAAAGACATCAAAGTCAGTTGTTTTCACGCTAGATAGCGAAGGCACGGGCGATGATGACGAAGGAAGAGGCAGCTTTGGGCTCCAAGTCACATCACCCTCATCCATCATGCTGATAATCAAAAGGGGGGGGTTAGGACAGTTCCAGTCAAAGCAAAAAGGATTAAACTCTTACGATCAATAAAATGTCCTAAAAGAAAAAACAGCCCTCTTGAAACAAGGCGGGCAAGGCGGGATTGAACTACTTCAATCAGACTGTGATCAAAATAAAAGAGCCCCAATACCAATAGTAGGACTAAAACCATAAAGGGAATGACATTCGTACTAATCTGATTAGAAGTTGACATCTTTTTCTTATTATAGCATACTCGACCAAGATAAAAATCATTATTAGGAAACAGACACAGACAACGGCACGGTAACATATTTTATTATTATTGTGGGATTTTTCCGCTCATTGGATAGGCTCCTTCACTCACCTAGTGTACTCTCGCTTTTATTCGTCGTTTATCTCGTCGTAAAGCCACAGAAGGCCAAGAGCACAAACCAGAACTTTTTCCTATTCAAAGATCAGCCCTTTGTCTCTGTGTTTTCACATCGAGAATTATTTGCAGATGAAGAGATGTCAAAGTACAGTGAGAGGTGCGCAAGACCGGAAAGACTGCTAACACCGGTTAGTTCTTTGCTCTATGTCAATCAATATCAATAATGGAACTGGCTTGCTAACAGAATCTGTAACAGGATAGCTTTCAAAATATTACAAACTTTCAATAGTTTAACTGTCGCAATTAGCTTCCCTGACTTGCTTTGCTAGCTTCTACTTTAATGCAGAACTCCCAATAGCAGGAATTACACTCGATGGATTGGTGAAAGAACCTGGCTTTCTAGCTTGACCTTTACTCTTCACACGAAAGCTTTTGGGACGAAGTGACTCAAACAAAGCAAAGCGAAGAGGTTCTTTAGCGTAGGCTAGTCAATTTACTTGGAGTAGCTTTCCCGAACAAGCAACGGGTGACGCGAAAGCCTATAGCTCACGTCAATCTTGGAAATCCATTCAAAGATTATGGCTAAAGGCATCAATTGAGCATTATATCGCAAGAATAGGACTCCATAGGTTACGGCCAAAGAGTGATCTTTGAACGCTACTACGCATCCTTACTCATAGTATAGTAAGGTAGGTTTGGGTATAGCAGGACTTGAACCTGCGACCATTAGGTTAAAAGCCCAATGCTCTACCAACTGAGCTATACACCCCCAAAAATATGTAGTAGTAAATAAGGATTGGTGCGGAAAAGAGGGCGGCCCCTTCGCTTAGATAGCAAAGCCGCCTTCAGCCCCTCTTCTTCTCATCATATGAAAGGGGCGCGGCTCTGTATGAGGCTCGTACTGCAGAGCAAGCGAAGAAAACGTAAGGGTGCGCGTTAGCACTCCTGCAAAAAAACGGGCTAGCTAACGTAACCTTATTGAAAACTCAAGGAAAGCCTTTCTCGATATGAGAAAGATGCGCTCAAGCATGCGAAGAAAGCCGGCCTTACTCAACACCTTTATTAGTAAGGTTGCTTGTTTCCACTCATTGAAGATTCTATCTACAAAAGAAGGTCAACGGGGGATACTAAAATGGCTCTCACTGACACCATCTACGAGAAGGTGAGGTCGTCTTTCTTTCCAGCCGCCATACGGTTCGCCTTAAAGACGGAGAAGGTGAGGAGCAGTTATCTATGTAATTACGGTCTTTGTTGGCCGTTGTTCCGGTCGAGCACTCTTTTTTCTTTGCCCAATTCCGTCTTACCAAACAAGACTGACTTCTTACCAACCCGCGAAGGGTTGTGAGGCTGGACCAGGTATGAAGAATGAATCTATATCTGTGCACGGAAGTTGCTGGCCGGCGGCCGCTCAACTGTTCGAGCGCAGTGGTATTGGTTCCGATTCGACAAAGGTAGAATGCCTGGTCGAGGGTCCAGTACAGTAGGTAGCAGGCGTGTTCGTTTTGTTTTGGCTCCCGAGCGAGAAATAGGCAATGCACCATGCTTGCTGCTACGTACGTTGACCTTTACTTGACAGATTCATCCAATTGAACTCACACTCAAAGGAGGGCAATCCAACTTCCATTGAAGCAGCTTCCCTGGAACTAGCTGCCATTGAATCGGTTGGTGCCATTGATTCTCTTGGAGGCAGGGCAATAGATTAAGATTAGGCGGTAAGCGAAGGAACTGTAGGGCTTAGGGTAGCGAGTGAGCCTTATCAGAAAGGGTAGGCAACTTCAATAGGTCTAGGGGAGGAAGAAGGAGTTGTTCATAGTTAAGAATCGCTAAGGCCAATCATTCCCTAGTCTATCCTATATATCTTTCTATTCTAGCTGGGATATTCTCTCTATTCAAGCGGATAAGAGAACGGCGGTTACTTGTGCAGCTCCCACTAGGCTCAAGAGATGAGGCTAAGCGAGATGTAAAACCTATCGCTAGCGATATACGTAACGAGGCATTAGAGCAAAGGCTTTGTCGCTAAATGGCGTATATAATGCGATAGTGCGGTATTGTTGTTATGGAAAGTCGCTCTATTTCCTTGGATCTCTTAATCCAGTATGTTTACCCTCACTGACAGTATGAAAGAAGGTAGCTCACCACCAAGTCTAGGTACACCATCATATGTCACAGTAGGGGATCAATGCTCATTTACATAAAAATGAGCTAGACCTGCAGTGAAGTCTTGGGAGCTAATAAGCCAGGTAAGAGAGGACACCTTAGTATAGGAAAACAAGAAGCATAAGACACGAGTTCCGGTATTAGTACCTCCCATTCTCTGATGACTCTCAAAGGAACAAAGAGGTAAGCCCTATAAAGAGGGAAAGAAAAGCCCTATTAGTTAACTATTAACTGCCGCCGGTGCTACTTCCTTACTTAGTCAAATACCCTGATCTATTCATTCAAGAAAAGAAGATAGTGATTTGGCTAACCTCAGGTACCTTCCCAATCGAACTATCGTGCGTGACACATACCTGCCGATTCCATATAAGCTTATTTCACTCATTGCTATTAGTGGAAGAATGCCCTCAAAATCCCTCAAATGCGGCTGCCTTGAACGAATCCCATTCGTAGTTCTGAATAAACCTCCTAAGTCAATCCGGACGGGATAAATTCCAAAGGATCATGCCGAGTTCCTGAAAGATTCTTCAGTCTACCCAGGCTTCTTTTTATCTGCTTTTTTATTTCCCTATCTTCCAATAGAGAATAGAACGTTTCCGCTACCCTTTTGACAAAGCTGTATGCCCTAATAGCATTAACATTCGATAGTTGACCCTCGACCTAAAGAAGTTCAGATTGACTGCGAAGTAATGCACTACTAGAAAGATTGAATAATGTTGACCTTTCGCTTCGCTCGAGTCACTACGTACCTTAGACCGTAATGTGAGATCAAATCTATCATGTCGCTTGCTATTGATCGAACCTATCTTTCTTTTGTTTGCCCATTCGCTCCCCTGTATCAAGTTTATCCATCCTATCCTTGAGTAAAGGTGCCTCACGCTTAGTGTGGATGCTTCTCCATAACCAGAGAACTTTCTCCGGATCATAGCCAGTAGCAAGCATCCCTTCCTTAGATTAGATTCGAGAGTAGGCATGCCCAGACCCAGCCCAGCTTTGCATCATTACTCGCGGTTGGTTAGGAGCAGCGTCAGGGGAAGGAACGGGGGCATGGGTCTCTCGGGAGCAAAGGCTTCGGTTGGGATAGAAGCATAGGTACCCAGAGCGGAAGATCCACCGGCGGATCCTACAGCAGAGGCAGAGGTAGCTGGAGAAGCTGCAATGGTAGTTTATTATGTTGAGTAAGTTGAACCAGCCGAAGAAAAATAAGAAGGTAGCAGCTACTTCTTCTGCTTCTTCGGTTGTTGCCGCCTAATTAGCTACGATCAATGAAAATCTCGTAAGAAAGCTGTGCCACGAACAGCGCCTTGCCCCTTCTATATAAGCTGCACTGCGCTGAATGAGAAAGATCTCCTGCCCCCATCTAATTTGTTGTGGGGCATCCCATTTCTTTACTTGGTTAAAAACCGTTCATTTTCCTACAAGCAAGTCTTTCTTTCAATTGTGCAATTAGTTCTCTCTAGGCAGCCACCATCAGGCGCCTTTACGCAAGATGAACTCTCTTCCTAAAAGTACACCACACATATTGTTACTCTTTAGCCATCTATGAATCCTTTTCAGAGTCCTCCGGTCGAGTTGGAAAACAACCCTTGAGACCTCGTCGCGGCGTTAGCAGCCATTGACATTGACGATGTGATGTATTGAAGACTAAGCGAGCCAGCCTAGAACGGAACAAAAAAAAATTTCAATGAAATGAAGTACACGCAACTACGCCTGTGAACTCGGATAGCCTTTCAGCATTCCTTGAATCTACCCTAGGAAAAAGCACTTTCTTTTCTTATGAGATTTCTAGTTAGAGGTAAAAGAGCCCAAGACGCGCATCCACCAGATAAGCCATATAGTTCTTTGTGATCCTCAAGTTCAAGTCGTTGGACGCTTCGTGTCCCTGCCCCCTTTCTCTTCCTTGGGCTTTGGGCTTTTGTCCAACTTCCAACTCAATATCTTAGTCATCTTTCTTCAAAGGCCGTTGATTCTGCTTCCTTGATTGAATAATCGAAGGTGAATCAATAAGACAGTACCGGACGTGTGATAACAACACTTGCTTTCGTGCTGGAATTACCTTGGTGTCACTCACCTATCTTTGCCTTGCTTGGCTCCTGTATACTAAAATGGCTGTCTCGCTGTCTACTGGAGCTCGGATCCGACTAAAAGTGGGTTCGTGTATATGCGCCCTGCCCAGAGCTAGCCTGAAAGAAAGTGAAATACAAATGATTGACACTTGTCGAAGACTCTTTCCCCTAATCCATGAATCTCATTTTTCGCTAAGAAAGCCTCTACTGGGCGGGCTACTCCAATAATTCCTTTTTGTCTGGGTTCTCATAAAAAAACAACAGCTTGTAGCTTGCTTCTGGATTGAGATTGAGTGTGGCGATTCCCGTCTTCTGTTCGTGACTCGTACCTGAAGCTAAGTCGGACTCAAGGAGGCTTTCAAAGCCAGATCTGATCATTTCATATATAAAAGATACCTATCCATCTAAAGTTCTCCCCTTTTTGCTTGAATCCGACCGTCAACTTCTTCAACTGCTGATGCCGCTAACCTTTCTTTTTATTATTTTTCCTAGCAGATAGTAGAGCAACCTATATAAGGGAAAGACTCCCCTAGGGATCTATACTCCTATATAAAAAGGATCTACTGTCCTAAGTTAGTGTTTTTTTATATAAGCAAGGTGAGCTGGCTAGTGTTATATTCTATGCTGTACTAGGGTACTCTACTTAAGTTATCTACCGTTAGTTACATTAAAGCCTAAACTACGGATATCGGCTAAAAAGAGCTGCCGTTGGAACGAAATTAGCTAGCCTCTCCCTCTAGTCAAACTACTCCGTTCCTTCTTCATGGATTCTATCCGCCAATAGCCATCAAATGTGAGGCAAGGAAGCTGCTCCTAGCTAAGGGGTTTACCGTATTCTCTTACCGGAAATCGGCTTGGTAAAGGCTTAGCAGACCAACTACCTAATACTGGGATCGCCCAATGGCGCAAACGAAGAAAGTTACGTAAATAGGTCTGTCCATTTCCATTTCATCTGGTTAGGGCGATCGCTGACAAAGCATTTCTCGACTGGGGAGGCATCCCCCTTTTTCACCCCAAGACGCTAATTAGTATCATGTTTGGCAGAATGAAGTCAAAGCCTTCCAGCGAAATGCAATGCCCCAACCTATAGGAAGATAACGAAAGGGAGACAAGAGACAACCTATAACACAAGCATCTATCCGATTCGTTACGCAAGAGTGAGTACTGACCTCGCGGATGGAGAGGGATTCGAACCCCCGGTATTCCTATCAATACTTCGGTTTTCAAGACCGACTCTTTCAACCGCTCAGACATCCATCCCCTTCTGTTACCTACTTTGACTCATATCTTCGGTATACCTCAATACAAGACAAACACAGGAAAGGATATTAAACCAAAACCGGGCTATCGCCCTATCTAAGCAGGTTGACCCTATCCTCTACGGAAGTCATTTTTTCATCTATTTCTTTAAGTTTCTGTGTCTATCGCTATCGCCCTATTATCTCTCAATTGCCTATCCTTTATAGTATAGTATAGATGAGGGGGAGTACCTTAGCAGTAGCTTCCAACACTTAAGATTGACCTCCTCGCGTTGGACTTAGTTGGAAAGGTAGGTGTTCGGCATGTCCCTTGCTTGCAAACTTCTTTAGTAAGGCGGTTTGGAGGTCCCATTCCTCACGTTTACCGTTGTCCCCAGACTTCACTCTTTCAACACTTGTAGACTTTAGAAAGAGTCAGGCATGCCCCTGTCCCTGTCTCTTAAGGCCCTATCAGACTTCCCCGCCGATTGAAGAAAGCCTTATATGGTCTCAAACAAGCGAGAAAAGCCCTATCTATCTTATTAGTCAAGCCTAAAGGTAAAGGCCCTGCAATCAAACTAAAGCGCTAACGAGCGAGTGAAGTATACGTAACGAGGCATTAGAGCAACGGCTTTCAGCTCAATCCGTTGCTTGTTGCCCCTTATGGAGAACTACTCAAGTTTCGCGCAAGTTGCTTAATCCGTTGCTTGTTGCTTTCGAGCCTACGCTTGCTGGGTAGTGAAGTGGTCCGTGAAGGTTAAATAAGACTTGTGTTAAGCAAGCAGAGTAGTCAAGCCAGATAGGCAAAAAAAGCAAGAAGCTGTTTTCGTTCGATCGACGGAATCCATCGTACTTTCACTGCTGTGGGCCGGCTTTCATAAAGCACCTTTGGGCAGCAGCTACTATTGGGATGAGAAAAATTCGACAATGAAACTCTTTAAGCAATGATCTTATCTATGTCATTTCATCTTGAATAGTCAGGCTTGTTTCTCTGCTGTATGGAAAATAAGGGGTAACAGAGCAAGGTCTAGTTCGAGCTACCGGGTTGAAGAAAAAAAAGCAGCTCTAGCTTGCAGGACTTATGCTCCTACCCATGCTAATCCTTACAGCAAAAAAGACTATTATGCGGTATCCGAATCAGCTGCTATAGAGGAAGGAACTTCACTCAATGCTGGTTTCGGACATCTCATTTTTATCTTTTAACCCTAAGAAACATTAAGGCGAAATCAAACTTTCGATTCACTCGTGGGATCCGGTCGGTTCGGGGGTGACCACTATGTCTCCTCTCTTCTCAGCTTTGAAGCCACTCTTAGGCTATTGAGTGCACTACTGTGAGTTAAGTAGCACGAGAAAGTGGAAGAATGAAGTCTTTTCTAATACAAGAGGCCTATCGAATCAATATCAACTACAACGACCGACACAGAGTAAGAAAACCTTGCATCACACATAAGGTAGTTTACTAGATATCACTTACAGGTAAGTCCCCTTCAAGTCAATGCCTTCTTCGGCCCTCACCTTTATCTCGCCCTGAGGTCTACTCTTCTGGTAGTACGTGCTTGCCCTGTTCGCTCATCTGATCGAGAATCTCGAATCTGTTTAGCCTTGCTATCATCTGCTGGTCATCCCTTTCATTCAATCTGATGGTAACTGGAATCTGAAAGAGGATGGGGCTATTAGGATCAAAATAGAGTCTAGCACATCTCTCCACGCCACGAATCTCTCTGTCTTGCTATTAGCCCTAGGCTTTAAAGTTGCAGTACCATTCGCAGGTATCTTTCTTTGAGTTCCCTCCTTTCTGGAGTTCACGACTTCTTTTATATGTCCGAATGTTGAGCCGATATACCTTCTTTACAGCCTCTCGGGGTCTCAGTTCAGGTGAAAAGCCCCCCTCTGTTCAATGGCCAATCTGAGTACGCTCCGGATGTCCAGAAGGTCCACTCTCTAGTCGAAAGCTGAGCAAGTCAGGACGAGTAGAAGTATTTGAAGGTCCCTCGGGATCTGCTGGTTCCCTAATGTAACCTATCTATGGATCTGCTAGGAGGATTCTTGCTACTGGAAATTTAGTTCGTCTATCAGAATGTCAGAGGTTGAGCTCTAATCGAAGATTCAGCTAAGCCGTCGCTTTTTTCCTTCCAATATTTTTCTATTGGAGCTTCCCTCATTCCCTTTATCGAGCATAATGATGCGAATCGAGCTTTAATGAGTTCGAATATGCAACGTCAAGCAGTTCCTCTTTCTCGGTCCGAGAAGTGCATTGTTGGAACTGGGTAAGCTGCTGTGATCTCCTTCTATATTCCTCCAACCTTCAACAAGTTCCCCCACCGGATGTAGCGTTTGTTTGTTTGGGGGATCGCTGTTCCTTCGCAGGAAAAAGCACCTCATCTCCAGATTAGTAAAAGAGAAAGAACTATGCTGGCAATGTATATCGCAGATCTACGAGAAGAAGTAGTTGCCGCAGGTTATGAAATAAAGCGCCTCTCTCCAAATGAAGAAATCGGAGGGGAACCTTTCTTCTCTCTTCATCATTGAATCTAACCTCATTTCTGGCCAGGCCAGTGGGGGGCCATAAACCCTCGTTTTTATGGTGGAAAGATGCCCTGTATCCAAATCTTCATCCATAGCAAAAAAAGGAGAATCAGCTGAAACAAGAGACGCATTGGCATCCAAAGAAGCAAGGGTGAGCTAAAACCCTGCATTCAATAATGGCATAAAAATAAGACTCTAAGGGCTTTCGGGCTTAGCACCCGAACAAAGACACGACCCGTATTCTTTTTTCTGTTTCCGCTTAGTCTTTTTTGTTTTTTCGGAATCAGAGGAGCAGCCAAGGGGGCACCTATTTGCATCTGAAAAGCGGTACAGTCTGACCCCCCTTGCTTTCGGGTTAGGAAAAGACTCTCACCTCACCATCCAACTTGAAATCCGACAAAAAGTCTTAGAATCTGCTGCTAGTCAAGGAAGAGAAGGGCTTGTTTGCAGGACAAATGCCACAGGCGCAGCTGCAAGAGATTCGACAGTTGGGATTCACCTAACCCGATTGACCTAATCAACCCAATATGCCCATTTTGAAAGAAGTTGGGCTTATAGCCTAAATATTTATAGTCAATCCGTAACTGAAAGCAGGAATGGGAATGAATCCATGTCAACAGTAAGAAAAAGGTAAATGACTGACTTGAGGAGGAATATTCATATGAAAGAGATCCCCGAATGGGATTGATGGCCAGATTCCCTTGGAGCAAAGGAGAGATTCTTTATCTTTCGCAATTTGAAGTCGTTTTTCAGCATTTCCACGATATCGTTATGATAAACCTCCACCCTTTCCCTATTGTAATTGTGCCAAAGCCTTAGCCGAAGGGGCCCAATAAGGGTCAGAAACAAGCCAGAAGACAGGACCGACCACTCAGAGAGTTCACTCCGTTACCGCTACCGATGAGCAAGTTTATGGGGGAGGGTCTGGTACAGAAGGTTGACCCGGCCGCACGAAGCAAGAGGAAATAGGTATAGGCTGGATCAATAAAATAAAGATAACGAAAGTGTACAAGATTCCAATCGGGCTGGCTCAGAAGGAATGTGGCGGCGAGGAAGGGTATTTCGAATCTCGATCAAATAGCATAGCACGGGACCGTGCCAAGCTGTAAGCATAGCGAGTTAGGTATGGGCTTTCTTTTCACTACCAGAATCAGCAGTTGGCCTATTGTTGATCAAAGTCTGGGTTGGCGGTCCCTAGTTATAGATAGGCTTTCGCCTTCCAGAATGGTTTGGATGAAAGGATTCCTTTTTTTTGTCTTGCCGCATTAATTAGTACAGATATCGGACTCGTACTTCGGCTTCATCTTCCTTTGAAATGGGCAGTTGTTCCAAATCTTGATGCTGACCCTGGTCCAGATAGTATCGCCGCAAAGCCAAAGCTCTGCTCTGATGCTACCAAGATCCCAAACCTAGTCGTAAGCGATCCGCCTAGGGCGTCTGCTTTTTCATTCTTCATTGCTCTGTTCTATTTCTTATTAAAGACTGGCAGACCCAAACAATCACAAGGGCGGGATGAGCTCAAAGGCAGCCTTCACAGAAACAGAAAGAATTGGGTAAATAGAACCCAGTTTTGAAGGTACCAAGGTATAGTCCCATATCCAGTGATGCGGCATTCACTAAAAGAAAGGAGACAGAGGTTGTTGGAGGCTGAGAATCTCATCTTTTTACCGAGTCTACTCTGTATAATACAAGCATGAAACAAGAGGAAACCTTTCTTCTTTTTATGGTACATGATATTTACGAGTGCTCCCTTTTCATCCTACTTTATTTAGGGTTGTCGTAGAAAGAGTATAGAGTCTATTTTGGCGTCGTCCGCAGTCTCATCGCCCAAGCTTCTTTGTCTTTGACGAATTGACTCGAGAGTAGGAAACTACGGATGGAGGTATTGTTAGCGATGCTCATGCCGCTCTATTTGGAAAGGGGAGTTGAGGGGAAGCGCTTTTCCTTTGGTATTTAGTCTATTGAGTGCCCTTGCCGGTGGAGAATAACGGATGTTGCTTTCGGGGAGGATGCTGCCGTGGCCTTCTATCAATGAGTGTTCCCTCTCCTGCTATCATGTGCTTGCTCGAGCAATAGCTTTGGGCACTCGGTCGACTGGAATCCTAAACTCAATTAGGGTGGTCGGTAGATTGCCCCATAAGGAAGGTCAGTGGTAGGTCCCTTCCTGTACCACGCAGTAGGATACTTAGGATCCTACTCAGATATGTTCCTATCATATCCTTCCGGAGATGAGGTTCCTTTGTTGGCTCAGTATGTGGATTCAATACCTATTTCCTCAAGCGTCTCCAATTACCGCTTCTCCTTCATCTAGCTCCAACAGGGAAGCTTTCAGAGACCAATCGAACTACACATCAACAAGTCTTTGGACGGGAGGGAATCGGCTACTAGACCAGCTCTGTCTCCATTAGTTATAGTTTCAGTGCCAGCAACGTAGCCATATCATTCAAAAATCCAGCTAGTTTAAGTCACCATCTACATCAGTGCCAGAGAGAGCTCCGGCTTCTTACAAAGCTACTGATACCGCACAAGGAAAAATTCCGCCACATCCGCTGGGTTTAGCAATCTCTGTTATTGGACAAAAATATGGCTATGTCCCTTCCTCTGGATATGAAAACTAGTAGTCTTTCTGTGTAAATCGGTTCCACTTACGTCTGGGGAGAGTGAAGAGCCTTCTGCCGTCTTCCTTCTAGCAGTATTCCTTTAAGCCTTATCCATCCCAGGAGATGCAGATGATGGAAATGGAGCTAGAGAAGATATAGGAGAGCGCGATGGAATAGCATGGGGAAGGTGATGTCTTATAAGGACTAGCCCTCTAGTCGATAGCCTAGATCGCGCAAATGAAATGGGGCAGAGATCCTTCCTAGGCCTTATAGTGGGATATCAGCCCAGCCATTGGAACGAAATTAGCTACTTCAGAAGAAAGAAATTGATCTCGCTTTTCTTCTAGGCGGGAGCCAATAGACAATACGAACTACGTATCCAAGCCTTCTTCCCGAAACACCAATACGTTGCATGCTGCTGCCACTTCTTCGGACCAGCCGGCCGAGGTATCACAGGTCACCAAAACGTGACGAAATCGCCCTTTTTGACCTCTCCTAGAGAAATTACTATGCAATAGAAGCAGAGAGCTACAGCTATGTTGCAACTAAAAGATAACTGATATAACTTACCGGACAAAGAGCTAACTCAAAAGCTAGAACTCAGATCACTAAACCATCAAAAGGAGAGCAACAAAGCTATCTTGCTTAGGAATACTCACTTAGAGCAGCTGCTAAGCAAAGCAAACATAGGCCTCCAGGAACCAGTCAACGTCTGTGGACACTCTTGGTCTATCTAACTCGTCGGTTAAGACTCCAAACGTCCCAGAGTACACAGGCAACCGAGGCCAGCCACCGAAACTGAGGTCGTAAACTAGGAAGGAAGATGCTTTCGAATGCATTTAGGTGTGCCAGGTCATATGAATGGGATCGGCGAGGGAAAGAAGATTAGGAAAGTCCAGTGACAATAGTTACTTGACTGCTTCCGGTCGTTTCGATAAGTGCTACTGGATGCCTAAGGCTGTAATGGCAGGATCGATTCTTTATCCGGATCAGAGGAAGTGAACCGAAGGATAGAGGAAGACGAGGTTGTTTACTTGCTTACTCTAACGAGTAAGGGCTAAGATCAGTCTATTGCTACTGTAGGTGATAAAGAAAGAGTTATTAGCTCCTTCGAACTTCACTATCTGGCTTCACAGCCTATTCCGACAACATGCCAAGCAAAAGGGCAAGACCAGTTACCAAAGTCGTAGAGTGAGCGACTCTCGGGTAAGTTGACTATCATACCTTTTGATTAAGGTAAAGCCTGTACCGTAAGGGTTGTTGTAACCCTCGCTCTTTGACTGGATGCTCTCTATATTTGAAGATGTTCAATCTTTCTCAACTGAAATAAGAGAGGTAAGGTCGAAGTTTTGGTTCAGTACGGTAGGCTTCCCCCGCCTTCTTGGCCTTCTCCATTTACTTTCAAAAGTAGTGCAAAAGCCATATCTCAAGACCTATTTCAGAGCGCTTCTTTGCTTTGCCAACGGCTTCGGAATCGTTTTATAGGGGATCTTCTGCTCCTCTTCGTTCTCGCATTCACTAACGTTGAGATAGATCGTTCGTATACCATTGATAGGTCTACTCACTTGCTTCTTTCTTTTGCACCTTGTCTTCTTATCTTTTCTTTTGCACTTATCTTATGCACCGTAGGTCTTATAGAAAGAGTAGATAAGCTATATAGAGTTGCTAGCTAGCTTCTATAACACTTTCTTACTTGCCGTAGGGAGAGGAGCGGTATACCGGAAAAAAAGAATTGCAAGGTGACGAAGCTTCTTTGCATCCCGTAGTGATGTGGTACTAAGCGACTACCCTTCCAGAGTCGTACAACGAAGTGATTAGCAAACCAGAGTGACGCAAGGCTCTAAGCTCGTACCTTATAAGCTTTTTATGCTCTCTCCGCTCGAGTAGGTGCTTTGCTTTAGCCCAGCTCTAATCGATTGAAACTCTCTCTGTCTCTTTGCCCAGCTGAATAAGTATAAAAGACTCACTCGCTCACATCGTTGGACTTGAGCACTAACCCCTATTCTATTTATTCTCGCCTGCCCGCTGAATCAGTACTTCTGTCTGAGCTTTTCTAATCATACCTTTCTCCTTCTGTGAGCTACATAATAGATTCTATTTCTCCTGAACCTGCTAACAAGCGCCGGCTAATAGTCGAATTTCCCTCTACTTCTCCTTCACTTCCCCTTGCTTAACCTAAGGGCCCTACCCTTTCCTTTCTATTCTCGCTCATTCCCGATCACGGATTGAGGTTATGAAGTATTCATAGAGAAAGCGACTGAACAACTCTACTTCGGCTGAGCTTCTGAACTCTATTTCTTCCTCAGCACAAGCGCTAAGCGATAAGAATTCCTTCTCCGACCCTGCTACATTGCATTGCTTCATCTGGCTGGAATGGCATGGGAGCCGCATAGGGAGATGTGAGTTTTATCATTCGCTCCAACATAAGAGATTACAGCTCCTTCTGGGGCAGACAATAGGGCTTTACATAGTCTAACCTTCCTCCTTTGCCGCTCTCATTCCTGCTTTCTACTAAGGAACAACCCATTTTTCCTAACAACCTATTCTTCTTAGTGACTCTCCGTCTCAAAGCCATCTCCACGAAAGAGAGAGAGAGCAAAGCAAACGATTTTAACAGTAACCTTGAGAAGAAGATTTGTAGCATCAACAGCATTCTTGCATCAATTCAGCTCTTTCTTTATTAAAAATGTCACTATGCTTAACACAGGGAATTGGATGTCTCTTTGCGGGGAGAGAGTTTCAACGGATTTTCCTTCTTTTAGAATCCTCGTTCTCCCACCCCTGCTCATCAATCGGTGCCAAGCACTAGATAAGCCAAGTGAGAATGAAAGTTCTCTTAGGCTGCTATCGGTGACCGGCTTTCTTTTGGAGCAGGAGACGGTGCCGGAATGTTTTGAATGTTAGGAGGAAAGTCCTGACCTTTTGTTCTGAAACATCCTGAAGCGGAGCGCATTAATAGATAGGCTTAGCCAACTCATCGCTTAACTCCCAAGAAAACATTTTCTAATGCTAGAGCAGCAGGTATAGTTTATGCTTAGAAACCATATCATACCCAGTTCCCCTTCTTTTCTCCGGTGCACTCGCTTTCTCTCTCCGAAACAACTAGTAGATTGAGTTCAATATCGCAGGTCCCATCCCAAACTAATATTAGATTATGCTTTCTAGATTATTGATGGTGCAGAGCGAAAGCATAGCCTCCATGGCAAGTGCATTGATCGAGACACCAACAAACTATCATGGGAACTTTCCGGAAGATTTCTTCTCCGCGGAGGAGCGGGTTCGGCCCCCCGATAGCATGTAGGTGGTGAACGAGGATTTCTAACCGTGATAAAGAATAATTCTATATATTGGGAAAGTGGCTTCCTGAAGGCTCTTTTATCTTCTTTCTTTAGGAAGTTTCCTTCCGGCCGCAGAGAAAGAGACAAGGAGGAAGAAGGGGGCACTACGGGAAGAGCATCCCTGCGCAACGACATAAATCGCGCCACTTGAAGTGCGTGCTTTACTTTGACTATCGGGCATGAAAATCTCGCTTTCTTTCTAGTACCGTCTGTGATCAAAGATCGTTCCGGATTCGTCGGTCAGGAGTGAATCAGGCTTTGGGGGTCGGTAAGAACCATCAACTAATAAGGCTAGCGCTTTCGACTTGGACTAAAGGGCAAAGCTCCCCCTCTGCAAGAAAGATAAGGCCTTGGTAATGGCTGAAATCCGCATGCATTTTGAAGAAAGAATGGCATCACCGACTCTCTACCATCGACCCTATTCTCTCACGTAGGATCACCAACCATGGCCCCAACCACGGTGGTTCATGACTGGGCTAAATGCATATGGATCGGAAGAAGGATCCGGATGCCTTGCATATCGCCCACAAATGCTTTCTAAAGTCTTAAGTCAATCAATCGTTCGTATACCATTTCTTACGTAACCTAGAAATGGTTACTCACCTACTAGCACTTCTTTCTTTCTTATACTCTAGTCTTTTCTTCTTATGCCGTAGGTAAGTAAGAAAGGTGGAGTAAGAGAGAAAAAGACTCTCTTGTTATGCTATTATGCTATCGTCTTATATAAGTAATTCTAGTTGCCTACGGATCTGCTTAAAAGGCACTTTCTCGAGCTTTCTTTGTGCAATAGCACTCGCAAACAAAAGAAATGTACTAGTCTTCGGTGCTAGCAAGTGAAGTAGACCTCTCCAACCAGTCGAGATACGTAGTAACCTATATACGGTATACGAACGATAGAAGCTAGCAAGTGAGTAACATAGAAAAGGTTACTCACTCGCTATGAGAGCATACCTCGGTTGAGTCTATAGTTAGCTTATAGAGTAGTAGAACCTATATTGCTATATACTCAAGTAGCTATTCTTGTAAAGTATCTATCTTGTATATATACAAGTCTAGCTAGCAACTCTATATAGCTTCTATATGCTACTATGCAAGACATTCGTTATTGTTATAGCTTGCATTCTGGAAAGTCGCTAAATGGCATATCTATTGCCTGGCAGATAACGCTTTAGCTACGCTGTAGTTGTGTCTTTCTTATGTGTGATGCAAGCAAGTAAACTACCATAGTAGCAAACTAAACTTGAATTGACCCAGAAGAGATGCCGAAAGCAGAGTTAGTCAAGTGCTTTAAGGCCTCGTTACGTACGCTACTAGCGATAGTTATAGAGATTCTATGAGTCAAGTGCTTTAACGCCAGTTTTTCGTATACCATCGTACTACCCGCTTACTTAAGGCAGTACTCGATAGACTCACTTGCTAGCTTCTATCGTTCGTATACTCACTTGCTATAGCACTTCTTTCTTCATAGGGGGAGCTATTGTGAAGCCTAGAAAGGCGGAAGCGGCAAATCGCTTCTACCGAGTTCCCCAACTGTAGCTCTTAGCTAGCTTAGTAGGTAGCTTAATGTGACGAAAAAGGCTGATTCAACGAGATACGCCGTGCCTGCATTAAGATTTCAAACTTGTCGTCTACTTTCAGGAAATGTTTGGAACAGAGAACTTACAATAATACAACGCCGCATTCTCCGAAAATTGAGAAACAAGAAGAGATCTATTAAGAGAAATATTTATTCGAGAGAAAATCTTAACAGTTACATCCAATCACAAACTACACGAAAGTTGCCCCTTTTTCATGGAGATTTACCCATCACAGAGATGCACAGAGGAAGAGAACGAACTTCATATATCCCTTTTCTACTCAATCCAGAAACAAGATCGGACGTTATTCCGGTTCGTCTCCATTTTCGTGAAACTATTCCTCAAGCAAGGCAGCCGATAAGTCATCGAAAGGTTTGTGTGAATAATGGAATGGTAAGCATTACTCATTTTAAAGTGTCCCGCGGGGATATAATATCTTTTCAAGAAAATGACGCGAGAGCCCGCGGTGAAGAAATAAGGAGATCCTTCTATATCGAAATCTCAGTTGAAAAAATAATAGGCAAATTCCGGGATCGCCCGGTAAGAATGTGGAGAAGAACCAAAACAGAATGGTTCCGCCTACTCAAAACTAAGAGGGGATGCCGCCTACTACTAAAAGAAGACCTGTTTTTGTTTTTGCAACAGTTGCATTCTTCTATGCAAAAAGAAGACTTAGAAAGAACAAAGAAGTTTGGATCCATAAAAGTATGCTTAGGCAGTTCTTTCGCTGAGCACAACAGAATGAAGAGGAATTTGTATCATTTCGAACCCCTATTCTTAAAGAGAAGGAACGAGAAAAACCGAAATTTTCCTACCCGAACTACCCGAACAATAAGTCCTATAGTTTACAACAACCCTCTTTTCTTTTTATATAGTAATTATATACTGTGTGACGATGATTATTATGATCTTTTTGATTATTATGATTATGATAGCAATGGCAAGCCCTTTGAGAGCCCGTTTTATGAGATTTCTACTAATTACATTAATTCGACCTATTACTCCGCACCCCCCCATCGGTTTACTATGAAGATAAAAAGAAAAATAAAAAGGATCGAACTGCCTACTCATTATTCGGAGGTGAATCATAGAACACTAAAAGCTGTGGTATCTTATGGACCTAACATAGGTCACATCCCTCACGACATAAGATTGAAAGATCCAAACCTTCTTCTTCGGAGCGGAAACGGACGTGGCCAAAACATATAAAGATCGGATCGGCGTAGTCCCTCATAGGGACATATCTATCCGGATAGAGGATAGTCTAGATCGATTCATAGATAGATCTCTCTCCATATAGATAGGTATCTCCGTGGAGAGAGATAAAGATAGGGATCCATCTAGATCTGGATTCACTATTTCCATTTTTTTGACGACAAGTTTGAAATTTTAATGCGGGTAAGTCGAAGACTTCTCGTCGAATATCAAAGGAAACATCGTTTTTAAATTCTTGCTTGGGTCGGAGCGTAGACGGGCGAGTAGAGCCCAGGAAACAGGGAAGCTCGTCATAGAGAGAGAGAGCAGTTGACTAAAAATAGAAGACTGCTGCCCTGAGAGAGGGCGGCCTCTCTCGGGAAGACGGCCCAATTTATCTTCTTTCTTTTTAACCTCGTTAGCTCAGCGGTAGATTTGTTGAATAATAGCAGCCGGTTGAGATATTTCGTTTTCGAATTTCCTGCTATTGCGTTCCTTTCAGAGTTCCAAACCTCCATAGCAAGCTCACTCTTGATGAAGAGGTGATCAAGACTTTCTTTATCATGCTCCGAACAGCACAAGCATTTGCTTGCTAATTGATACCTTTCGTCTTTATTTTATCGCCCTTCCCTTAACTTATTTTGAAATCCCCGCATACAAAGTAAAATAAGAGGCTTCCACGCAAAGCAAAAATGCTTCGATATCATTGAAAAAGCAGTTTATATGTGCATCCAAGCACATCTATTGGGGAAATAACTAGTAAAGGAGTTGGCCTGGTCAATAAGAGGGGGCACTTTACATGAGAGGAATATCAGAGAGCCGGGGGTGGAACCAGAAATATGTGCTAGCTCCACATTTCCAATCAACCATTTTGAGCCCTTTAGTGTTGGTGGGGTTGCCTGAGAATAGAACAGATTTCACTCCAAGTGCGTAACAACTAGGTTTGGAAGCAGCAAATCGTAGGCAGATACTTTTTTTTTAATGAAGTTAAAAGTATGACTCCCTCTTATTGACCAGGCCAACTTCATACGAAAAGCCTTATAAAGTCTTCCCTCTTTAACTAAAAAAAAAAGGGGGGGGGAGAGCTTTCCTTTCTCCTACTAACAGATTCCGTTTGAGATTAGGCCTCAGAGGTGTACTCTAATTAGGCATGAAAACCTGGGCAAACAGGCTATGTGGGTGGAATGGCTTCCGCGATTGGGTCGATCTATAGATCCAGCTGGCGATAGCATGTAGTGGTTTCATTCCTCTATACGATACCACCAATAGGCTCATGGTGGAATAGCAATCGGGCTAAATGGACGCACCTTGGTACTTATTATTCTATATAGGCCAAGATTAAATTCCTCTATCTAACTCCCCTTTAGTGGGACCGGAAAAAGGGGTCAGGTACCAGCAGTGACAATGGCAAAGGGGGGAGCTGGACACTAGTTGTGCTAGTGGAATGACCCAACTGGACCTAGTCAGCCCGAACCTTTTTGCGGTTCTAGAGGACCCTGAACAAGAAGAGGCAAAGATGCCAGATCTGGACACTGCTGAACCGGAAGAGATTGCTCAGGATGAGTGTCTGGGTAACAAAAACAAAGCCGAGGAGGGTGTAGTCAAGGAGATAACTCCCGAGGAGAGTGATTTGGCCCATAGAAGCGAGGATCTGGAAGAAAGGGTTGATACTGGGTCAACTATGGCAGTGACTGCGGGGGACTTGTTCTGTGATAAACAAATGACTCCAAACAAGAACCTCAGGGCGGCCAATCCTAAGAAAAGAGGTGAACCTGAGAAGAGCAGTAAGAGTAAGCGTTCAGGTGCTGGTGCTATGACCTTAATTAAAGTAAAGGTGGAAGATCCTCTCCTGGTTCTAACCACCCTGAATGAAGAGTGGGCGAACAAAATGCGGAACATATCAGAAATGTTGAATTAGAAGAAAGAGGGGGGAGGGGGAACAAGCTCTTCGAAACGGATACCTATCTCTTTGAATCAAACCTTTCCAGGATGCTCGCTTCCATTTAGTGCCATGTTTTGTTACCTGACTACTGTTCTTCTGACCTCAAAGGAAAAGAAGCATACTTGAAGGGCCCATAGAGAATAGCCCCTACGGGCACCATCTATCAATCGTTCCATCTCTGTTTTCCCCAAAAGGAAGAATCTTTATTTTCCATTCTCTATAGATCGGCATTATGTACTATACTACAGTAAGATAGAAAGCTGGCCGAAGACCCTTTTCTTGTAGGAGCTGCATGGATGACTGGAAAGCGGTAAGGTAAGGAAGACCTTTGCCACCTGAGAGCCCGTGATTCTATTCTTTTATTTAGAGTAGGATTCCCGATTCAACTCCGAAAAAGATGTGACTTCCCATCCCGGGCTTTATCCGTTCGCTGAGCACAACAGAATACAGAGGAATGCATTTATTTCATTGAAAATTGGAATTCAAGATAGCCTTGCTGCAGCCGGAGGCCTTTTACTAAAATGAGAAAAGAAAGACCAAAGGGCGTAAAGCCAAGCCTCGGCTAAGACCTCGGGATGGGATATTATGAGGTTTAGTGAGGGGATATTCTTTTGCCAGTAGATATGTACAAGTAGTTGATCTACCTGACTCCGCGATCCCTGAGGGGAGGTTGAGCAAAGCCTAATGATCCGAACCCTTTTACAAAAGCGGAAGGATCAATCAGTGAACTAGAGAGTGGAGTATGAAAGCGATGTCTTAAGAAGCCTTCTGTCTAGCTCTGCACACCAGAAAGAGGCGGCTGCTTTATTAAATAAATAAAATCTTTAGTTATCAGTTAAGATCTAGTAAGATAAGGGGAATTGCTTTAACCAGTCCCGCAAGTCAGGAAGACTCTGGCTTAGCTCATTCACTCCTAAACTATAGAAAGTTGGACATTCGATCATAGAATCCATATCCATTGACAGCAGCCCCATCCCAATAATACGTGTTTATCAACCACCCGTGCACGCGTGGGCTCTCCATTTAGG